AAAAAGTTTATGTAAATACAATCAAAAAAAAAAAGATAGATAAATGTCAAAATTTATAGACCACCTCTTCGTTCTTATGTTATCGACTTTTAAATCAAAACCCCTATTCTTATTATATCAAAGAGAATTCAAGGAATCCCATCATTTGAATAATATAAGGTAAAAATCAAACCGCTCGGACAAAAATAAATTTATCGACTTATCACGATGAATTATATTTGTTCGATACACTGTTGTCAATATAAATGTTGAGAAATAATACAACGGAAAAACAAAATAAATATAAATGGAATTTTTTAAATACTATTAAAAAAAGGGCTTGTGTTGGATTGGCACTACATAGCCGAAAAAAGTTTAGATAGAGGAATAAAAAAATACCAAGTAGAAAAAAATATCAGATTGAATCAATAATCAATAATAAGTAACTAGAATAAAAAAGGGAGGATTCCTTGGTTATTACTTATTAGTATTCAACGAAAACCGACCAATTGAAGGAACTCCCAGAATTTTATATTTCTAGGATCAAGCAACTCGAGTTTTGTCGTTCTAGAACATGAGATTTTATAGAAGCAATGAAAAATAGATATGAGTAGAATCCAAAAAAGGAAAAAAGTATATATATATAAAAGGAAAAAAGTATATATATATAAATACAAAAATTTATATAAGAATTACTATCCCTTTCTATTTCTTTATTTCCTTAATTCAATTTTGTTTGATTAGGACCAAGTTACTTAAAAACCTCTGCCTTTTTTAAAAGATCCCGAACAGTTCCTGTGGGCTGAGCGCCCTTTTCAAGGAAATATAGAATAGCAGGAACGTTTAAATAACTTTGATTCTTTATCGGATCATAAAAACCTACGTTCCGAAGATCTCTTCCTTCTCTTCGGGATCGAACATCAATTGCAACGATTCGATAGACGGCTCATTGGGATAGATCTAAGTAAATGAACAAGACCCCCCCTAGAAACGTATAGGAAGTTTTCTCCTCGTACGGCTCGAGAAAAAACGATTTGGAGTTTTGTCTACGTATAGAATTATAATTTATGGCAAAGGAGTTGATAAAATAAATTAGAATGGGATTTAACTCATTTTTTTCTTCCTCCTTCCTGAAAAAATAAAAATCATTTGTACCCATAACTCAAGTTGGATAATTCTCAAAGAGCTTAAAAGAAAAAAATCTTTAGGCAATTTATTTAATTTTTTGAATGGTCTTTAACCCCCTCTTGCTTGTCTCATTTAATCTTTATTATTATCCAGTTATTGAGACAATTGAAAAATGGTGTTTCCTTGTTCTGGGATCCTTTTTTTTGTTTTAAATCAGTGGGTTTAGACATTACTTCGGTGCTTCTTAATCCTTACAAAATGGCAGCAACATACCCCTTTTGTGATTTCTTTCTATCAAAGAATCATATAAACGCTCGATTCCCGCGTGATACACTTTGAATCGAAAGACTTTTCTCAATTTCAACAAATTTTACTTTTGAATTAAAAACTTGACTGAATCGGATCCTTTCAATTTATATATTGATATATATGATATACTTACAAAGTTGTTCCAATTTATTGATTGGTATTAACCCTAGATTCTTGCCCCCTGAAAGATGAATCCATACTTTCTACCCGAGCTCCATCATGTACTATATTCATTACAACCTAACAAAAAAGGATTCTAGTGAAAACAGAACAGATGTCGGGTCAAGAGCACCTTCATTCATAGAAAAGGTGGCGGATGTAAGAATAAAAATCCACAACGGATCGTGTCCTTCAAGTCGCACGTTGCTTTCTACCACAGCGTTTCAAACGAAGTTTTACCATAAAAAAAAATTCCTCTAATTTGGAACCCATATGGAATTGATTCAATTATGTAATCATGAATAGTCATTGGTTCCGTCGATACATAAACATATTAATCTATACCCTTTTTTCTTCTATACAAAGATGGCAAAAATTTTTTTGAAGCAATCTTAGCAAGATCCCACCTATTATTGTATGTTATTGTATGAATGCAACACTTTAACTTTACTTTTTATTAAAAAAATTAAAATATCTGTTTCTTTTCGAATTGAACCATCAACGATTTAAAGCAGATAAATGGATTGACAAAAAAAAACCATTTTATTTTTTTGTGTGAGATAGATAAAAAAGACCGATTGAAGAGAATATTTAAGTACTTGTTCTTTCGATTCGAATTTTATTAATAAGATAAGATGAACGAATTAGGGGTTTTTCGTATCTATGAGATAGACTGAACTACAGTCTTTATTATGGATCCGTTACATATGTAACTTGATTCGTTATTAATGAGATTCGGACATACACAGATATACATATACATATATTTAAAATAAGACCTCCTATTACTGTTACTAATTAAGAACTATCTATCCCACGACGCTCTGGGAATGCTGAATCAGAACAAAAATAAAAAGGATACCTTTTGGGGAAAGGATACTCTCTAGGGACAAAGACAAACAAGTCCAGATTAGGCGCTTGCTCC